GCTTTCTTAAGGATCCTCGCTAATTCAACTAGTTTTCTTTTCCGGGAATGAACTAGCCTAGAGGAAATGGGCGTCAAGCCTATAAGTCAAGTACGCAAGAAGAGTTTATAGGCGAAGACACTCTCAGTCGAAGGTAGGGCAGTCTTCCTAGCTTTAGGGTCAATCGAATAGATAGAAGATCTAGCGCCTCGGTCAGAGAGAATGGGGCACGAGTTCGTGACCTAATAGAATAGTGTTTTGTGATCCCGGGGAAAGCTATCATAGTGATTCCACTAGACTTGAAAGCAAATGAAACAAACCGGGATAAAGCTTTAACCAAGCGTAGTTGGCGGAGTATGACCTCTTGATTTGAAGTTTTCTGGATTCCTAGTCTACTATAACTGACTTAATAGAATATGGTATTAAATAATCATTTTTTTTTTTAGTAAATATCACAGGACAGTGATTGACTGCCAAGTTTATTTCCGTGCCCCCTTTTTTTCTTGAAATAAGTTTATGCACTAGAGTGCCCCTTTCCTAGGGCTGGTTACATATAAGAATATTGATTTTTTTCTTTCTTTGATTCCCAATGGTTTTAGTTGTAGTTTCAGTTTGTTCTGGACAGTTTCAGTTGCTTTTGCTGTCGGTCTAGATGAGGGACGAAGGGACCGGAGTCAACCTTACTCCCTTCATTTGAGTTGGAGGTCTTACGCCTTTATCACTATGCATAGGGTTTCCCCTCCCCGGTATATTTTACTGTGGCAACCCTGATGGAGAAGATTGTTGGCCCCCTCTCTGCTGGTTCTCTCAGACTAGCATCAACTGATGTTAAGGTTAACCCAATAGTCAGGTTTCATTACTTCCGAAATCCTGGTGATGGATGTGGAGAGGTGTGTGAACAGAAAGATTCATGATGTACAACAAAGCCGCTCCATGTAGGAATTCAAGTACCAACAAGAGTTTGGTCCTATATATTTCAGGTATGTTGGACCTTCATTGCCTGCTGATCTATCCAATGATTTTCTGATGGGATAGTTCTGTCGTTGTGACCACAATATCGCATTACCATGGCGGCTGCCTTGTTGGGAAAGTGGTTGATAGGAACTTAAGACTTTTTGGGGCACTCAGAGTTGTTGATGGTTCAACCTTTACCGTGTCACCGGGCACCAATCCGCAGGCTACTCTGTTGATGCTTGGCCGGTAAGTGCTTTAATATGCGTTGGATATTGTACAGAAGTGCGATTGCGACTAATCGGGAGCTTGCGTATGTAAACGAAAGAGTAGACATCCCCCTTGATAACTGAATGCAAGCGAGGCTGGACCTAGATTCGCGTATGTAAGTGAAAACGAAAAGAAAGGAGAAGGGGAACTCCTTTCTTGTCTAGAAAGGGGAAGAGGAGCTCAAACAAGGTTCAAAGATCCCCTCCCCAAAGTATGGTTTAAAGAAAGCCTTTCGGGTTAGTGAGGAACATGATAGTGAAAGAGAGAAGAAAGGAAATCCGTTTATGGCGGCTTACCTTCGTACATTCAAGAACAGTTGTGACTCCTTGGCATCTATCAATGCACCGGTGTCCCAATCTGATATGTTTACATTCCTTCTTGCTGGCCTGCCTTCGGACTATGAAAGCTTTGTCACTACGGCGAAGCTTCAACGACCAAAACCAACTATGGCTGAGCTTCGGTCCAGCTTGTTGTTACATGAGTCTTGGCTTCAGCAGATGCATCCTATTACTATGTTGATGATCTTGTATACTAACCGAGTCCGCACTCGCCCGAGAACACGTACGTCCTCCCTGTAATTGTCTTGTCTTTGTTATGGTTTCAGGGCCTACGTCTACCCGTATGGAGCCACCATCATTCGCAAGGCTTGCTTTACATTGGACCCGATGTTGAGCCTCTCATAGCCTAGTACCGGTGAACTAGGCAAGCGACCCTGCAAGGCAGCCAGCCTTTCTGCAAAATCAATGTCCGCCTCGCCGCTGCTTTCGGGTAGAGGTAGGCTCTTGCTTAATGCTTAATGCTTAAAGCGGTTCGAGCTGCTCTCGCTCATTCTTTCGTTGTTGCTAGCTTGCGGTCACTGCGATGGTCACAAGCTCTCACTAGAAGGATCGGAACACACAACAGTAGCCCAGGCTTAGGTTAGGGCGCATGATCTCATTGCAGGGCTTGACCACTCATGCTCATCTCGATAAGAAGACTAGACTTCGTTCGCTAGGGCAGCTGATAGCTAGCTTAGGCTTCTCGGCCAGTTTCCCCTGTATTGATCCATTGTGTTAGCCGGCGAAAGTGGGCATGCTTTCATCGCTTCCGTGCTCCTAGTTTTCCATTGCATTGAGGAAGGTGATGTCCTACGGTCAAGTCAAACGGAATCTTTGTTAGGAATATTATCACATAAGTGTTTGTAAATGAAGAAAGGATTTTAGATTGTTGAAAGAAGAACCCTAAGGCCAGAGTGAGAAGAGTTATGACCCGATAGCTCTATGCCTACGGTTCCTTGTTAGGGGTTCATATAACATCTAAAGCTAAAGACTTTTTGGCCTATACTTTTCCTTCTAAGGCTTCATCCCGGGAGAAGGGAGTTAAGGTAACAAGGATCGTTGAGTAATCCTACCTCAGGTATTTTCAAATCGAGATTCTTGTATTGCTAACCCTACGGAACCTAATGTAGCTCATGTAGCTATGAGGCTAAGAGTTCCTTCGGGGAGTAAGGATCAGAAAGTGACTCATTCGTCTTAGGGAGTTAGCTTCCTGTAGCTGGGATTGCGTTGCAAGAGTTCCTACGGCTTCGTCTAACTATACTTTGGCTTCGTCTACGTCTAACCAACAGCTTTGCCTTTCGACTTTGATCCGCCTATGAACCTTGGTTCACGCTCTACGTATCTTATTCTTTCAAGCCCTCAACATTCTGTCCGAATTGCTTGCTTCCTTCCCTTCCTGACCATTCGATTTTGCCTTGACTCCACAGGGCTGCAAAAAAAGCGACTGGGTTAGTTTGGGCCTTTAAAGCTGACCGAAACACGTTATACCTAACGAACTAGCGTAGCTGTGGGACTCTCGCCAGTATTGACCTCCTGGACTAGTACCGATGGTGGCTCCTAGGATGAGTCTTCGTTTAGTTAGGAGTAGGTTCTTGCAACCTTAACACACTAACGAAAAACCGCTTCCAGTTTGCAGCTGATGAAAGTCTGTCCTTTCATTACAGGCATCGGGGTGATCCGCTTCGGGACAACCTCGGCCACATGGGGCACTGGTAGTGAATTGATAGCGGTAATAAGTCCGGATCGAGGAAAATTCCAATTCATACTTGAATCCCACTAGCTCACCGAAAACTAGGCCTTTCATTAATAAGATATCAAAAATGGCTTTTTTTCTTTTTTTAAGCCATATATATGTGTGTGCAATTTCACTATACATATTATTATAAGGATTAAGAAAAGAACATGATGGAGAGTGAAATAGTAGTAAATACTCCTCCATTCTTAATTAGAGGCCTCGGTGTAGCTACATAGAGCGATGGGTGATTAGTTAAACACCCTTCACAAGAAAATTATTATACTGTGTGTATAGATCATATCACTTTGAATTTCTCATTTTAATTTAACTAGGTGTATGATATCTGGTATGATCCGGATTAACGCATAAAATGAGAAATGAAAATAGGTATTATAGTATATATCATATTATTACTATTATACATTCCCTTTTCTTGCAGGTAATCATAATGTGTTATTAGGTATTTTATAGTATATGATAAATATATCTTGTTAGGTGTTAATTCTTTATATAGTAAGACTCATATGATATTAGGTATTTATATTCAACTTCATCAGTGCGGATACGCTTTGAACAAGAAAAAGTATACGATACGAGCGAGAAGAAAGAGAGTGAATTAGATAGAGTTACCTACAGAAAGTCAGACAAAGGATGAGAAGGAATGGGTAAAAAAGCTTCCTGGCTAAGAAAGATAAAAGCAGAAGAACAAGTGATAAGGGCATTAGGGATATATAGTTAACATATCATGCTTGGAAGCTGCTACCACTAAGACTGATTATGAACCTTAGATCAAGTATATGATAATATTTATTGTTAGGTATTAATTTTATATGATAAGTATCATATGATATGAGTTATTAGGTATTTTATAGTATATGATAATATATGTTGTTAGGTATTTATTCTATATGGTAAGTATCATATATTATGATAAATAATACCTATTATCATTAATCTATATATATATTTATTATTAACGATATCAGGAACCCTCTAAATCCTCTACAGCATCATACCAAGATCCGCTAGATCTCCAGCACTCTAACATGATTCCTAAACCACCTACCCCTCCAACCGTAACAAATATACACTACTACATATATAAATACTCTCTCTAAAGGATGGATTAAATATAATGTTCATTTTTTAAGGATTCTCACTTCTCTCTAAAGGGTGGATGATACACTATGTTCATTTTAAAGATTCTAGAGAATTTCTTTATCAAACTCATTTGTATTTTCTAAGAGATATAGAGATATTGTAGTATACTACTAGGGATAACTTGTGCTCTTATTCTTCTGTCAAAAGTAGGGAAGAGCAAGTGTCTGATCAGATCAATCAAGCGATAGGGGCAGAGACTTTACTTCGCTAGGACGGAGTTGCTGTCGATTGAGGATTGGCCGAGGGGCCCTTTTTTCTTTTATAAGGGAAGAGATTGTAGCTGGGTACAAATAGGCCGGTGAAAGACGAGTAGGCAAGCACGCGGGTTGTACCGGTCAGCTTTGAGCTGTCGAGTGACGATTGGCCGAGGGGACTTCCATCATGTAGCTGGGTACAAATAAGCCAGTTAAAGACGAGTAGGCAGGGCGTTAGGCTAGTGCCAGTGGGGTACGTAAACGAGGACAGATCACATGGTTTTGTACTGGTCAGTTTTGAGCTGTCGAGTGACGATTGCTCCATCTCTTAAGAAAGGACGCGGGGGGCCTGTCTTATAATAAAGGGGGTACTCTCTTCTCTGATGTGCGCTATATTATTGTGTCCTATTCCTTAAGGAGTGATCCGGGATTAAGCCACGTGGCGATACCCGCCAAAAGAAAGGGGGCCTTGAGTACTCAAATGCGTACGAGGAAAGGACAATTATTCAGCGCACTTAAATCTAGTGGATGGGGTTCCATATTCATGAAAAGCCAGGGTTAAACCATGTTATGGAACCAAGACAACCTAATCAAAATAGGGTTACAAATAATATAATAAGAAAGAGAAAGGGCTTCCAACGTCTATAAATAGAAGCCGCTTTCTCTATTTGGCAAAGCAAAGGGAGATATGGATCCAGCTACCACTGAAAGACTTTCTCAAATTAATCAAGTAATTCTAAATGTTGAAAATGCAAAGCGCGAACGGCAGCAAACTCTGCATGCCTTTTTGGAACACGTGCCTGCTGTTTTTCCGGAGCTGGTGGAACAACGCATTCAACAGCTCTTAAACCAAATTCAAACTTTGGAAGAAGAGGGGAGGACCCTTTCCCGAGAACGGGAAGATATTATTGTCAGGATGGCCTCCCGCATCCGCGGCGGAAACAACTAAGAGTCCAGTCGACTCTTTGGAGTTTAAGAAGGTTTAAATAAGTGTCTGTAGACGCAAAGTAGTGTGTTTCTTCTTTTTCTTTGTTTAGTGGAGATCTACTCCGATGCCTACTGGAGATAGACTCCTATCTATGCTAACTATCTTTGTTTGGTTTTATTTATTATGTTTGCATGTATGGCAAAAACCCTAGTTGAAAATGTTGACTACTTATGCTAATATAATAATAAAGACTTATTCGTATAAATGTGCTGAAAATGTTGTTCTTTCCTTTTTTTCTTTCTATAGTGGAGATAGTCGCACGTAATGACAGACATATTATTAAAGGACTCTACCTTTGCTTCCTTATCCTTGCTAACTAGAAATGAACCTTCACGAGTTGAGTAAAAGCACCTAGCCTATCTTACTCCCCCTATGCAAAATAGCAGTTCGTCCAGCCGTCTTCTAGCTTCGACCAACCAAGAGGATTCCTTATATAAATATAAAGGAAGAAAGTTTCAGGAGTGATCCTGCACACTCCAACCATTCAGGTCTATGGCCATCGAGAGCTTTTTCCCACGTTGACTTGCTTTGGATCTGCAACTTTAAGATATTCATATAGGCATAGGTAAAGGTATGGTCAAAGGCAATCGCAGTGGTTCTTTCACCCCAGAGTAGATTCACTCATAGCAGATACAAAGGCAGGAGCAAACAGCTAAGTAAAAGCAGCAGAGAGTCGCTATACGGGGGCAGCAGTCGCCCTAACGAAAGAATGAGGAGAGTGCTTCCGAAACGAGAGAAAGACTTGAGAAATCCCTTCCGTTACCGATAGTGAGATAGCTAGCATACCCTAAACCCACATTATAGTCATATACTTTCTCTTCTGGCCTTGCCCTCTTCCGGAACGGGTAGATACTTTCTCTGGGACAGAGGTGGCGCCAATGCCTACAGCTAGCACCTGAGATTCTCATATCTTTTCAATTGAAAGCTGACAGTAGGGCTTCCCCTATGCAATTAACAGAAAGGCCAGTTCCGCTAAGGGGTTCTTGCTTGATCTAGCATCTTTAGATTATTTAGCTATTAGCTATACTCCTCTTTTGTTAACTATATTCCTGGTTTGCTAAAAGGGTCCTTGGGCCCAATCAATCTCTATACTCTTGATGCAATGGACTCCCCAAAGCCACTAAACCGCTCTCTTCCACCCGATTTGAACTGAACCTCGTTCTATTGAGATTTTCTCCCTTTTTAAACTGAAACTCAGTTGCCTATCTGATCCTTGGTCTAATTGGGCCTTTCTCTATAGCTCGAATCGAATAGCTGGGCTAGCCCTTCCCTTGGCTTGGTTGGTTATATAAGAGAATCCCGGGAGAAAGCAAGTTAGACCTTACTTAGGGCGAAAGATTTCTTGGATGGTTCATTCCAGTCTGAAGTCAGTCAAGTCATGGAATTGGCAGAAGTTCCCCCTTAACCAACCCTAAGAGGGAATTCTTCTATTCATTAAGATGAAGCCATTCAGTCAGCTCTGAATCTGAACTCAATGATTGCAATTCAAGAAGGGCATGAAGCTTTGGCTCAGTACAGTAGCATTTGACTTTGGGAAAGAGAATCGATCGCTTACCTTGCTTTGGCATGCCAGAAGCATTTCGCTGTGGTTCTCATTGATTGAGTCGATCCAGAGACAAAGCAAAGGGAGTTCCGTGGGTTCAGTTTGCTTAGAGGCAGAAGGCCTAGAAGAGGCCTAGAAGTCATAAGGAATAGGCTTTTTGGTACTAGCTTGAGGAAGAGAGAATCCATAGGTCAAACTATTTGCAACAACTTCTTCGAAATAGGGGTCTTATTAGAACCTTTTTTCCGAACCGGAAGGTACATCTTCTAATCCTGCCATTCTCCATACTATTATTATGGATATGGAGAATTTTCTTAGAAATCGCATTGCTTTTCTGGAGAATAACTCGACCATCTGTCTCC